TCGAAGATCCAGAGTTGATCCAATCAGAAATGATTCTATCATTTCTGTATCCGCAATTCAATATAGATATATATTATCTATACCAATATAGATTATGTATGCCCCTCTTTCTTTTATATCATTTTTATCGTGTAATTTGAGATACTCGAACGGTCGATTCTTTTTTTTGTTTTATCTTTCCGAACGAAAGCGGAGGAATCTTTCATTATGATCTGGATTACGGCCTTCTCTTTTTCATTTTTTTTTATTCGTAGCCTTTACTTTTTTAATTTCCTTAAGTTAAGGCGGACCCTCTATAACATAACTAAAAATGACTAAAAAAAAATGAAATTTATTAATCTAAATTTCTTATTATATTATTCTATTAATTTCTAATTGATCTAACTATTTAGAATTAGAATTATTTCAAATCAGAATCTATCTTAGAATCTATCTAGAATTAGAATAAATAAGTAAGATTAGAATGTGTAGAATAAGATTCTAATCGAATTAGATTCCATTTCGAATATTAATCGTTATGTTCGAGAATATATTCATTCAACTATTTAATATTTATTTGAAATTCTATTCTATATTCATATTAATTATGGTATGAAAACTAAGAATGAACAATTAATAGCTAAGATCCCAGTAGTTTACTAAATTCCTATGTATGTACAATTTTTGTTATGCGAGCCCGCTTAGCTCAGAGGTTAGAGCATCGCATTTGTAATGCGATGGTCATCGGTTCGATTCCGATAGCAGGCTTTTCTTTATTTTTTTGATTTTTTTACATAATTGATATTGTGAAATCAAAGAATATTGAAAAAGCTTCGTACCCCTTTTTCCAAGAGTCACCGATCTACTATGTCGTAGGAGCTTCAAATTCTAAATAAAAAATTAGAGGAGCTAGATCCCTATATAACAAATCACGAAAAGAACCTTTCATTTTTTTTTTATAAATATACAAATCCAATACGGTCCGGATATTTATCCAATTCATCTAATTATTTTTTGTGGTAAATACTCTAGGGGATGTCGCTTCATTTATCATTTAGTTTAGTTTTAATTTAAGTTTATGAAATTTCAATAAAATAAGGAGTCTTTATGTCACGTTACAGAGGGCCTCGTTTCAAAAAAATACGACGTCTGGGGGCTTTACCGGGACTAACTAGTAAAAGGCCTAAAGCCGGAAGCGATCTTAGAAACCAATCACGTTCCAGTAAAAAATCTCAATATCGTATTCGTTTAGAAGAAAAACAAAAATTGCGTTTTCATTATGGTCTTACAGAACGACAATTACTTAAATACGTTCGTATTGCCGGAAAAGCCAAAGGGTCAACGGGTCGGGTTTTACTACAATTACTTGAAATGCGTTTGGATAACATCCTTTTTCGATTGGATATGGCCTCGACTATTCCCCAAGCCCGCCAATTAGTTAACCATAGACATATTTTAGTTAATGGTCGTATAGTAGATATACCAAGTTATCGCTGCAAACCCCAAGATATTCTTACAGTGAGGGATGAACAAAAATCTAGAGCTCTGATTCAAAATTGTCTTGATTCATCCCCTCGTGATGAGGAATTACCAAAACATTTGACTTTTCACCCATTCCAATATAAAGGATTAGTCAATCAAATAATAGATAGTAAATGGGTCGGTTTGAAAATAAATGAATTGCTAGTTGTAGAATATTATTCTCGTCAGACTTAAACCTAATTAAAATAAAACAACAAGGGTTCGGACACCTTTTCCCTCTTTCGCCTAAGCAAAAAGACCGACAAAAGTAAGGAATTTGATATGGGGATCTTTCTCCCATTCAAGGATCATGGATCACGGATCGGTAGGGAAATTTGCATTCCCTGTTGTCCACTCTTTACAGTATTTTCCGTACTAAAGAAATTAGGAATAAGGAATCTATAGCAAAATCAAGGAAAGGTCTAAGGAATAATGGTATCCATTGTTATTTGCTTTGATCCATTGCTGTCAATAAGATCGGCGAATTGGTTGAAAGGTACGGAAAGAGAGGGATTCGAACCCTCGGTAAACAAAAGCCTACATAGCAGTTCCAATGCTACGCCTTCAACCACTCGGCCATCTTTCCTACATAATGATTATGGCCCCAAAACCGGGTGAATAGTGAGTCATTTCATATTCTATTTTTGAATAGGTACGTAGCGTCGATTCTAACTATAAAAATATAGAAAACGTTTCAGCAAAGAAAAAGCCTTCCTTCAAGGGCAAGGGGGGGGATACATTTTTTTGTGAAAACTGTTAAAAAAATAGATATATATATCTATTCATTTTTGCGAAGTCACGTCTTTTTCCAATATTTATTCTTTATTACATTACAATATTTATACCAGAAGATTTAATCAATGAATTAGAACGAATCAATCGATCCATTTTTTTTTTATACTATGTTTCTAATGGATACGTTTCTTTTAGATCATGATTCTATTTTCTTTTTTAGACTATGATTCCATATTCATAAAATTTATAAGATTTATTTCCAGTT